CATTCCAACTAATTCCCAAAAAATATAAATTTGTATCAAATTAGAACTAGTAACTAATCCCAACATTGAAGTATTGGAAAAACTCATATAAGCAAAAAATCTCAAATATCCTTGATCATGAGACATATAATTGTCACTATAAATAAGAACCATAATTCCAACAGTAGTAATTAATATTGACATAATAGAAGTAAGTGGATCAACCAAGCAGCCAAATTCTAAAGAAAAATCATTATTGATGGTCCAAGACCATACATATTGATAGACAGAATTCTTATTTATTTGCTGAATAGAAAAATAGGCTGCAAAAACCATAACTATACTTAACAATAAAACACTAGGAAAAGCCCACATACGACGAAGATTTTTTGTTGCCGTTGGAAAAAGTAGAAGTCCTGCTCCAATTAACATAGGAACTGGAAGTGGAATGAAAGGTAGAATCCATAAATATTGATATATATATTCCATAAAAAAAGAAATAAACGAATTTATCTTAATTAATTAATTGTTTCTGATTCACCGGTTCTTAGTTATTTTCTTTTGAAAGGGGTTCGGTTAATAAAAAAATTAAGATATATAAAATAAAACTTAAATAGAATTTTTTAGCCTTAATTATTCTGAATCTTTGTAAACTACTTCAAATATTAAAAATCAAGAGGCTATAATTGGTCATACGTATTTTTGTTTTTATTAATGTTGAACTGTTAATATAAAATTTTTTAGTAAAATTTTATGAAAATCTAAAAAATTTCAATTTTCATTCTAATTATTACGTATTACAATAATTTATTTATATCTATAGAGCAAGGAAAAATAATTAGACCAAACATTATTTGATATGAATCATACATAAAGTCCATAACTTGACCCATAAAAACTAGTTATTGTAATAGGTTATTCAGCATCATTAAGCCATTTGTTTTATAACAAATTTTATTCTCTTCTATTACAACAAAAACTATTTCTCGGAAATACTAGGATATCTACCATTTTTTTTTACGTAAAAAAAAAAAGGGCAAATAAAATGCATTTTATAAATTAAAAAATATAAAATAAATTAAAAAATATAAAATTATGTATTTTGTAGACTTTAACAGATTAACTACTAGTCTAATTCGAATTAGAGAATAATAAAATGGTTGTACTCTTTCTTCACGCTTGACTAATTAAATAAATTAATATAATAGAAAATCAAATTCTTTAAGTTTTTAAAATTAAGCGAGATAGGCGATAGGAATAGGGGTTGGGTTATTAAACTTTTTGATTTAGTTTATTACATGTATAAATGTAACACAACGAAAATATAGAGAAAACGTAATGCACAATCTTATCTTTTTTGTTTGTATTGTATTTTTTCATTTTATCGACTTCAATCTATTTGGCATAGTAGATCTTATTGTTCTTAGTAATATTTTAGGCGATTTTTAGACCCCTTTTTATTTTATGAAGGTAGTATAATTTAAAGAATAAATAGATAGAGAATAGTAAAGAACAATGGATTTTAAACAATAGATGTCTTTCACATCCAACTGAAGAACCTATTATAATTTTTTAATGGCAGTTCCAAAAAAACGCACCTCTATTTCAAAAAAACGTATTCGTAAAAATATTTGGAAAAGGAAGGGATATCGGGCAGCATTGAAAGCTTTTTCATTAGCGAAATCTCTTTCTACCGGGAGTTCGAAAAGTTTTTTTTGTGTAACAAATAAATAATATTAATCAAACAATATAATAAATAATCTAATTTTTTTTTTTTATTTATTTACTTTAATTTGAAGACATCTTTTTGCTTTCGTTTCTAATATAGATAATAATTCTTTTGTCTACTGAATTCGAAAAATGAATGGTACTTAAAAAAAAGGATATACGCAAGCACAAGATTTCACCTTTCGTTTTAGTATGTTTTATTATTTTCAGGATGGGGATTATAACTTTCCCCATCGACTTGATTCACTAATAAAAATAAATTTATTTTTTAGTTGTATTTTTTTTTTTTTATAACGAAGAGAAGAGGTCTTTGAAACTACACTTTTTTATTAAGGTTAAAATGCGTTTTATAATCTTCTAAACCATTATTTTTCAAAATTATTATTACTATAATAGACTCCTTAACCCAATTAAATTTATAAAAGTCCTTTTTACATTTTTAGGTCATTACATTATATGGCGAATGTACAAATTTTTAGTGATCTATTTTATATCCTATGTTTCGATTGTAAGATCGATAAGATATAATTTAAAATTTATAAAGTATTTTTAAAGTAGGATACAATTTCTATCGAAATTTTCTTTATATGATTGATACACCTATACTAATACCTAACTTAATTGGTTTGTTAAATTTTAACACAAATTCTCTACACAACGAAAATCCCTAACGATTAATACAAAACTAACTATGCAAATATTTCCATAAATATCTTGAGCGGATCACTGAAATTATGTTAAAATTTTCTTTTTTCTTCATCAAAAAAATAAATTTATTATGTTAGATTAAAAATGCAAACGAGACAGAACATTGTTTTTAGTTCTATCCATGGATTGAAGTAAAAATTATTTAGTTACAACTGTTACATTTGAGGAGAGCAGAAAGTAATAACCTCCGACAAACCACATTGTTAGTTCAAATTTACATTTTAAAATAAAAAATTAACGAAAAATCTCTAATTTTTAAACAAGTTTTATTCATCAATTTGAATGGTTTCCTAAAAAAAATATTGTATTGAAGAAATTCCTTCAATCTCGACGATTGGATAAAAATAAGTTATTATGATTTCGAATAAGCCGCTATGGTGAAATCGGTAGACACGCTGCTCTTAGGAAGCAGTGCTAGAGCATCTCGGTTCGAGTCCGAGTGGCGGCATGGCATCTTCTAAAGGAGTAAGTGCTATAATTAATTCAATTCCCGATTTCAATTCCTATAATTGAGGGACCCTTTTTTAATAATTTTTATGATATTTTCAACTTTAGAGCATATATTAACTCATATATCCTTTTCGATCGTGTCAATTGTAATTACCATTCATTTGATAACTTTATTAGTCGATGAAATAGTAGGCCTATATGATTCGTCAGAAAAGGGGATGATAGCTACTTTTTTCTGTATAACAGGATTATTAGTTACTCGTTGGATGTATTTTGGACATTTACCATTAAGCGATTTATATGAATCATTAATTTTTCTTTCGTGGAGTTTTTCTATTATTCATATGATTCCGTATTTAAAAAAAAAAAAAAACCATTTAAGCGTAATAACCGCGCCAAGTGTTATTTTTACTCAAGGTTTTGCTACTTCTGGTCTTTTAACTGAAATCCACCAGTCCGCAATATTAGTACCCGCTCTCCAATCCCATTGGTTAATGATGCACGTAAGTATGATGGTATTGAGCTATGCAGCTCTTTTGTGTGGATCATTATTATCACTAGCTCTTCTAGTGATTACATTTCGAAAATTCCTACGGATTTTTAGTAAAAGCAATACTTTAATAAATCAGTCATTTTACTTTGGTGAGATTCAATACGTGAACGACAGAAACAATGTCTTACGAAACACTTCTTTTATTTCGTCTCAAAATTATTACAGGTATCAATTGATTCAAAAATTGGATCGGTGGAGTTATCGTATTATTAGTCTAGGGTTTATCCTTTTAACCGTAGGTATTCTTTCGGGAGCAGTGTGGGCTAATGAAGCATGGGGATCATATTGGAATTGGGATCCAAAGGAGACTTGGGCATTTATTACTTGGACCGTATTCGCGATTTATTTACATATTAGAACAAATAAAAGTTTTGAAAGTGTAAATTCTGCAATTGTGGCCTCAATGGGATTTCTTATAATTTGGATATGCTATTTTGGGGTTAATCTATTAGGAATAGGGTTGCATAGTTATGGTTCATTTACATTAATATCTAATTGAATTGAATAAAGGACTTGACGAATAGAAACATAGGACGGCATACGTGTATATATACAAAAACTTCATGTAAACCGTCAAGAACCATTTGAATCATTCCATTTCCATTATTTGATTCAAATGGTTCTCACAAATGCCAAATAGATCTAGTTATAATATAATTCCAATTAAGTTATTTATCTTTGAACTTATCGAGAAGAAAAAATACTTATTTTTTTATTGTACAATCAACTATTTTTTAAATCGGGAGATTTCAGTTTAATCTTTTCGTTTACTCACAAAAACTATCTATAAAAATAATTGGATATAATAGCCTCGACCTTGTCAATTGATAATGAGAAAACGAAATCGGGATAAACACCAATACCTATTACAGGTAAAAGGATGGAGATCGACACAAATAATTCTCGCGGTCCAGAATCAAAAAAATAAGAGTTTGGGGCATTAAAAAGCTTGTATCCATAGAACATCTGACGTAACATAGATAATAAATAAATAGGAGTTAATATCATTCCAATTGCCATTACAAAAGTGATTAATACTTTTGTCATTAAAAGATATTTTTGGCTAGTAAGTATTCCAAAAAAAACTATCAATTCGGCAACAAAACCGCTCATGCCCGGTAATGCAAGAGAAGCCATTGATACGATACTGAAAGTCGTGAATATTTTTGGAATTGCGATAGCCATTCCGCCCATTGCGTCGAGATAAACAAGACGTATTCTATCATAACTCGTTCCGGCCAAGAAAAAAAGCGCTGCGCCAATAAATCCGTGAGAGATTATTTGTAAAATGGCTCCATTGAGTCCCGTATCGCTTATAGAACCAATTCCTATAATTATGAAACCCATATGAGATACAGAAGAGTATGCTATTCTTTTTTTTAAATTACGCTGACCAGGAGATGTTAAAGCTGCATAGATTATTTGAATTGTGCCTACTATTATCAACCAGGGAGAAAATATAGAATGGGCGTGGGGTAATAATTCCATATTGATCCGAATCAATCCATATGCTCCCATTTTTAATAAGATTCCGGCTAAAAGCATACAAGTACTGTAATGCGCCTCTCCATGGGTGTCTGGTAACCATGTATGTAAGGGTATGATCGGTAATTTGACAGCAAAAGCAATAAGAAAGCCAATATAGAATATTATTTCCAGTGCTACGGGATACGATTGATTAGCTGATGTTTCAAAATTTAATGTTGGTTCATTGGAACCATATAAACCAATACTCAAAACTCCCATTAATAAAAAAACGGAACTTCCTGCAGTGTACAAAATAAATTTTGTAGCTGAATACAAACGTTTCTTTCCCCCCCACATGGATATAAGTAGATAAACTGGAATTAATTCTAACTCCCACATGATGAAAAAAAGTAAAAGGTCTCGAGAAGAAAAAAGTCCTATTTGACCACTATACATTGCTAACATCAGGAAATGGAATAGTCGGGAATCCCGAGTAACCGGCCGAGCCGCTAAAGTTGCTAAAGTTGTAATAAATCCTGTCAGTAAAATAGGTCCTATAGAAATTCCATCTATTCCCAATCTCCAGTAAAAATCAAAAAAATCGATCCATTTATAATCCTCTGTCAATTGCATTAATGGATCATCCAATTTGAAACGATAACCGAATGCATAGGTTGTTATAAGGAGTTCCACTATGCATATACATATTGTATACCACCTAATTACCTTATTTCCTCTATGAGGGAGAAAGAAAATTAAGGAACCCGCGGATATTGGCAAAACTACAGCTAGCGTTAACCAGGGAAAATAATTCATGGTAAAAACAAGATAAACTTGGACCAGAAAAACCCGTACTCAAAATAAATATTTTTTGAGCGCGGGTTTTTGTCGGTAAAGGTAAAAAAATCAAATGTATTCAAGTAGGGTTTTCTGGAACGTATTAATAAGCTAGACCCATACTTCGAGTTGTTTCATGCCATAAATAAACTCGAACACTCAAGAAATCCGTTGGACAGGCAGATTCACATCTCTTACAACCGACACAGTCCTCTGTTCTTGGAGCAGAAGCAATTTGCTTAGCTTTACATCCGTCCCAAGGTATCATTTCTAATACATCCGTTGGGCAGGCTCGGACACATTGAGTACATCCTATACACGTATCATAAATCTTTACTGAATGCGACATTGGATCTATAAATTTTTGAATGTCAGAAATTTTCGATCTAGTAAACTTGGAAATGAATCATATATTTAAACACCAGATGAATCAATAATTTATCAGAATTTTTATAATCAATCTACTTCTTGATCGACTCATGCGATAGAACCAAGATACTTTGATTTTCGAAAATATGTATTATACATAATTATGGTCATGGTAATTCGAATTTAGGAATATTAGAATTTATATGATTAAGACTATTTATTCAACAAATTCGATTGATTGATACGAGTTGATTTTCTGTTACGATAAATTGACGAAACAATAGCCAGGCCAATAGCTGCTTCAGCGGCTGCAATAGCTATAACAAAAATGGAGAAAATATTTCCTTTTAATTGGCGACTATCAAAAAAATCAGAAAATGTTACGAAATTTATATTAACTGCATTCAGTATAAGTTCAAGACACATAAGGGCTCTAACCATATTTCGGCTCGTGATCAATCCATAGATGCCGATAGAAAATAAGTAGGCACTCAAAACAAGTACATGTTCGAGCATCATTGACCAACTCCTTCGCAATTTTGATTCATTTAAAAATGAACTGAACAACAATTCAACAGATTCAATTGACTAGAATAAAAAAAGTACGGAACAAGGGAATATATTCTATTGATATATAGAATAGCTTTAATAAAATAATTTCTATTTTAGCCATAACCAATCTTTAATTGAAGGGAAATAAATGTAATAAAACAGAACAGAGTTTAATTTGGATTGCTATTACGAATTCTATAGATTTTTTACTGTCGAGCCACGGCAATTGCACCTATCAAAGCCGCTAAAAGAATTATTGAAACGAATTCGAATGGAAGAAAAAAATCTGTTGATAAATGAATTCCAATTTGTTGACTATTACTTATCAAATCTTGCTCTACAATCTGATTTGATCTTGTAGTCCAAATAATCCCGTACCATGACGTATCTGTAATAGTAATCATGAGTAAAACAAAAATACTTGTACAAACTGGCAAAGTAACCCCATCCCCAACGGTCCAAAGATTCAAATCTTTGTAATAATCCGAACCATTCATGAACATCACGGCAAATACGATTAAAACATTTATAGCTCCCACGTAAATAAGTAGTTGTGCAGCAGCTACAAAATAGGAGTTTAATAGAATATAGAATAGGGATATACAAACAAGAACTAGTCCCAATGAAAAGGCAGAATAAATGAGGTTGGTAAATAATACCACTCCCATACCTCCTAGTATAAGAACCGATCCCAAAAAGACTAAAAGAAAATCGTGTATTGGTCCGGGCAAATCCATTATATGTAAAATAAGAGATAAATAAATCGAAATATTTTTCATGACCTTATTGAGACCCGACCAGGAAAAATTTTTTATGATTTTTGAGCAATTCCTAATTAAATCCGAAGGGATATTAATAAATGTAAGTACACTTATTGGACTAACTTCATTCTTTATCTGAAAAAGTAGTTCTAATTCGAAACTATCTATTTTATATTTTTGAAAAATGAAAAATATATTAATTAATATATTTTTCAATCCAAATTAAGATGTGATTCTTACCAAGCAATCCATAGTTGGTATTTGTAGTTATTGACCAAACAAAACGAAAGAAACCTTATTCCTTTAGATTAGATCAAAACTAAATCTTAGTATTAGTAAAGTAATTATAAATTATTCTTTAATCAAGAGATTTACTTATTTTTTATTTGAGGCGAATTGGAAATTGTTCGAATTGTATAATCATCAATTACTGACATTGGTACACGACCCAAAGCAATTTGATTATAATTCAATTCATGACGATCATAAGTAGAAAGTTCATATTCTTCAGTCATTGATAAACAATTTGTTGGACAATACTCAACGCAATTACCACAAAATATGCAGACTCCGAAATCAATACTGTAATTAAGCAACCGTTTCTTACGAATGTCAGTTTCCAATTTCCAATCAACAACGGGTAGATCTATAGGACATACACGAACACATACTTCACAAGCAATACATTTATCAAATTCAAAATGGATTCGACCGCGGAAACGCTCCGCGGCGATTAATTTTTCATAAGGATATTGAATAGTTACGGGTAAACGATTTGCGTGGGATAAAGTAATCATGAAACTTTGACCAATGTACCTTGCAGCTCGTACTGTTTGTTGACCATAATTCATGAACCCAGTTACCATAGAGAACATATCGTTAATATATATATGAATAATTTTAGGTTTGTTTATTTCTCTTGTTTGAAACAAGTTGTGAATAGAGTATAGAATGTTCCTTTACAGCGAAAAGAGTTGGGAAGAAGTTGTTAATAATAGATTACCTAGAGAAATAGGTAAAAGAAATTTCCATCCAAGATTCAATAGCTGGTCCATTCTTAGCCTCGGTAAAGTCCATCTTGTTGTGATAGGAATGAACAAAAACAAATAAGTTTTAGCTAATGTAATAAAGATACCAATTGTCGCTCCAAAAACGCCACATGTTTTATTTAGTTCAAAAAGTTCAGAAATATATATGTCCGGAATAGAGATATTCCAACCTCCCAAGTAAAGAACTGTGACAAATAATGACGAAACTAATAGGTTTAGATAGGAAGCAACATAAAATAAACCAAATTTTATACCCGAGTATTCGGTTTGATAACCTGCTACTAATTCTTCTTCTGCTTCTGGTAAATCAAAAGGCAATCTCTCACATTCTGCTAGGGACGAAATGATAAAAATGATAAACCCTATAGGCTGACGCCACAAATTCCAGCCCCAAAAACCATATTTGGATTGCGCTTCAACTATATCAACTGTACTTAAACTGTTAGATAATTATAGTCGGTGATACCATCACTGTTACCATCGCTATTACAGAACCGTACATGAGATTTTCACCTCATACGGCTCCTTGAAAGCCGGAAATAAATCTAAGGACCGCATCAGTATTATTTTATCTTAATATCTTTGTAGGATGGATTAAGGTCAAAATCTATCGAACGGTCCAAAATTAGACCAATTTAATTCTGCCTGTTATAATTATTTAAATTAATAATTTAAATAATTAATAATAAATAAAAAGTACTTCTGAATTGATCTCATCCTTTCTTTAATAATTTGAATTCTTCTTTGTTCAGTAATAACTTAACTGTTCAATAAAATACTTATTGTAGAAATATCAATAACCCGTTGGTTTCACTTACGAAAAATAATTCGATATTAATTCATCAATTATGACACAAATTTTATATCTATTAATATGTATATGGGAAAGAATAAAAGAAAAAAAGAATAAAAAAGATATTTTTTTTATTCTTTTAGTGTAATTGGATTTCTTTCTCTTTTTTTTCATTCCTATTCTTCTTTCTATTTCTGAAAAAAAGAGGGTTACAAAATAAAAAGAAAGTAAAGGATTATTTCGTTTCCAATAGTTATTTATTTAATCGGTGGATAGGAGCATACTCTGGATTGGAATCGTGTCGTGGGGAGTACTGCTTGATCATTTCTACCAACTTAAAGCCCCAATTAGTATTCTTTGTATATTATGTAAAAATGTCCTTTTGGAAAATTTACATAATCTCGGTTACTAATCCTTTACATATTTTGGTGTTTCTAACCATCCACTCGTTTTTGCTCAACCCCCGTATGGTAATACATACAAATGATAGTGAAAACTTAATATGGTTGATCTTTTGAGCCCGCTTCAAGTCAGGATGACTAATCAACCAATCTTGGGGGAACCGGTCTCTTCTGCTGATTTTTATTTCCGCTTAACTCTTTAACTCTTATACATAGAAAATGAGACTTAATCTTTTTACTGCGAATTTATAGATAAGCTGTTTTCTTTCACTCATATAACTATTTGATTTAGTTCATCAATCCAAATAATGAATAAAAAAATGAAGATATCTACTCAATTCATTCCAACCCTTTCCTTGAAAGGAGGAAATAGAGAAAAGCCCTTTCCTTTAAAGGAGGGAATATAGAAAAGTGTATGTCCATGTATCAACGAATCGCACGTAGAGATATTGATAACACACATAAAGTTAATGGTATTTCATAACTAATCGATTGAGCAGCAGCTCGTAGACCACCTAAAAAAGAATATTTATTATTTGACCCGTATCCTGACATAAGAAGTCCAATTGGAGCAATACTGGAAATGGCAATCCATAAAAAAACACCGATATTGAGATCTGCTAAAACAAGGTGATAGCCAAAAGGAACTACTGAATAGCTTACTAAAATTGATATGACTGCTATGGACGGCCCGATGCTGAATAAACGATTATCACCCCTAGATGGAATAATATTTTCTTTGAAAAGTAGTTTTGCCCCATCGGCTAGAGCTTGAAGAACTCCCAAAGGGCCAGCGTATTCAGGGCCAATGCGTTGTTGTATCCCTGCGGATATTTCTCTTTCTAACCATACAATTACCAGTACGCCTATTGTGATTCCCAATACAAGAATCAAAATAGGAATAAGCACCCATATAATTCCATAAACCTCTTTTAAAAATTCTAATCTAGAAAAAGAATCAATATCTTGTACTTCTGGTGTATGAATTATCATTTCAACGATCAACTTCTCCCATAATGATATCTATACTACCTAGTATCGTCATAATATCAGCCAATTTCATTCTTTTAACTAACTGAGGAAGAATTTGCAAATTGATAAAACCCGGAGGGCGAATTTTCCATCTCCAAGGAAAACCACTCTGATCCCCTATCAGAAAAATTCCCAATTCTCCCTTTGGGGCTTCGACTCTCACATAAAGTTCTTGTTTTGGCAATTCAAATGTAGGAGAAGGTTTTTTACTAATAAATCGATATTCAAAATCATTCCATTCCGGATTCCTTTCTGTATCAAAGTATCGTATTTCTAAATTCTCATAGGGTCCCCCTGGAATTCCTTCCAGGGCCTGTTGAATAATTTTTATGGATTCTATCATTTCACCAATTCGGACTAGATAACGAGCCAACGAATCTCCTTCTTTTTGCCACTGTACTTCCCAATCAAATTCGTCGTAACACTCATAATGATCAACTTTACGAAGATCCCACTGGATTCCGGAAGCTCGCAGCATTGGTCCCGATAAACCCCAATTTATTACCTCCTCTCTACCAATAATGCCTACACCCTCGACGCGTTCTAAAAAAATAGGATTTCGTGTAATAAGTTTTTGATATTCAGCAACTCTTGTTAAAAAATAATCGCAGAAATCCAAACATTTATCTATCCAGCCATGAGGTAGATCGGCCGCTACTCCTCCGATACGAAAATAATTATGCATCATTCTCATACCAGTGGCAGCTTCGAATAGATCATATACTAATTCTCTTTCTCTAAAAATATAGAAAAAGGGAGTTTGTGCACCAATATCCGCCATAAAAGGACCGAGCCATAATAGATGAGAAGCTATACGACTCAATTCCAACATAATTATTCTGATATAGCTGGCTCTTTTAGGTACTTGAATATTTCCCAACCGTTCCGGTCCGTTTACAGTTATTGCTTCTGTGAACATAGTAGCTAAATAATCCCAACGTGTTACATAAGGCAAATATTGTATAATTGTTCGGTTTTCTGCAATTTTTTCCATCCCTCGGTGTAAATAACCCAATATTGGTTCACAGTCAATAACATCTTCACCATCTAGAGTAATGATGAGTCGAAGAACACCATGCATTGATGGGTGGTGTGGGCCCATATTGACTATCATGAGGTCTTTTCTTGTAGCTGGTATATTCATAGGTTTTTCCTCGATTCATTATTTTATGGATTGCTGAAAACGAAAAAAAGTTCATTAAAATTCAAGATTTCATAAATCAAATAATTCAAAATACCTGTTAAAATTAACGAGTTTTTGATTCGCGAATATCCAACTGATTAATTAATTCTTTATAACATATTATATTTTTCTTTGACAAATAAGACAGCAGTCGCTGACGTTTTCCCAGAATTTTACGTAAACCTCTCTGAGATAAATAGTCTTTTTTGTGTAATTGTAAATGTGAAGTAAGTCTTCGTATCCTATTTGTGAAACGAACTATTTGAAATTCAACAGACCCTCTGTTTTCCTCTTTTTCTTCTTGTGAAATAACTGAGATGAATGAATTTTTTACCATAAAATGAAATCTTCTCTACCCCCTCTTTATTATTTTAAGATATTTTTATTGATAGATATCTTTATTGATCAGTAATAATAATGCCCCTCATTTTTATTTTGTATATACAACAATCTTAATTTTTTTATTAATAAAATTTAATAAATTTGATTAAAATTTTTTAATTCGATTTGAAAAGGTATACAAAAGCATGGTTGTTTTTCTGCACTCACAAAAGATTAGACCTAAAATAAGAATATTTTGTCGATTCATTTTTAGATATAATTGAGATATCATTAAATTAGTATCATGTATCAGAATGAAATGTAAGACAATGCATATGTGCCTCTCTTTGTCCTCATAGACCAGATATGGTATGGGAAATATAGTAAAAATTTACTATTAATGAATTTTCAATCGCGGATACATATGTATTCTTACCATACTGAAACGACTGCCATTATTGGTATTAAACCAATAACGATTCATACAAGCTAAATCTTCTACTCGATAATTGGGCCAAAGAAATAACTTCAATTTAATAAGTCGTTTTTTATATTTTTTGCTTTTTTTATCCAAAACTTGAATGTTTACCTTATTCCCATTACAAATTGCTGCATTTCTATGTCTATTCTTAGAATTGAAACAAATTAGAATTCTCAATTCTCTACGACGTCGAGGTGATAAAATATTTTCAGGAACAAACAAATCATAGTGATTTTTATCTCTATTTCCAGTCATCTTTTGATATTTTCTAATGACTTCATCATAATTATTATCAACAGGTTTTTTTTCTCGGTATCTTTGATTAATTGGGTGTTTACTTTTATGAACTAATGAAATACCGATAGTTTGATACATAATAAATTTTCCATCATTTTTTATAGATATACGAATTGGTTCAATAATCAAAATTCCCCTTTTAATCAATTCTGTAAGAGTTAAATCTTTCTGAATCATCAGAATATCCAGACTCATTTCGCCCCTTTGAATAGAGGATATAGTAATTTCTCTTGGATTTATCAGTCTAAGCAGAAGACAATATACTTTGATGTTATTAATTATTTTTTTATTTAAAGAATCATCCCACCTCAATTGAAAATGCAAATACCTTTTTAGAAAGAAATCAAACTCCGCTTTTGTATTGATCTTGTATTTCTTTTTATTTCTATATTTTTTCATATCCGATCCTGTATAATCCTCTTCAACATCTTTTTCTTGGTTTGAAAGAGCTGAGTTAAGATCCACTCGGCCCGTGGATTCTTTTTCCCCTCGATTTCGGTTTTCTAATTCAAGAGATTTTTTTTCATTCGATGATATAAAAGGATCTCCTTTTTTATTTACAGCGATTCTTTTGTTTTCACTCCCATTTTCATTTATATTAGAATTAAAAAGCAGTAATTTAATTGGTATAACCCACGGTTTAATTTTATACGTATTATAAAGTATCAAAAATTCTGGGAAGAACCAAAGTTCCAGATTTGATATGGGACGACTTAGTATTTCTTCATTCATTCCCATCCAATCAAAAACCCTTTTTTCATTGGATAGGTTGATTTCTTGATCTTGCTGAATCGTGACATAAAAAAGCCCTTTCTTATTGATTTTATTAATTATTTGATACTTATTAACCCTGCTCTTACTATATTTATTACTCTTAGTGGCAGTATCAGTATCAATATCGATCCAGGTTTCAATATCGACCTTCTTTTTAAGACAAAAGTTGAGAATTCTCCAATCAAAATATTTTCTATCCGGATTTTTCTCCATATCTATAATATCATCTTCTACTAAATAATTATTGATAGGGATAATAGGAATACCTTCCAGCATATTAAATGATTTGTCTTTATGCGTGTTGTAATTATAAAAAATATTTTTGTTATTTTTTACTTGTAATGGTGATCCATAAATAGATGAGTCCTTCTTATCGTCATAATTAATATATTTATATGCTAAAAGATCATATCTATATTGTTTTTGAAAATTATCCCTTTGATTCAATAATGAATCTCTTTCCATTTTTTTTTCGTAATGAATTAATTGATCTTTTTCATATAAATTATATAAATCTTTATTTTGAGCTATACGGTGTTGATTCAATATATTTCGCCACTTTTGTGGTACTAACCTAGACCATTTAATCTGAGATACATCATATTGATAATGACGCCTTAACCAATTTGTCCATTGATTCATTCCAGAATTTAAAAGATTTTTATATTGAACTTCGGAATGAAATAGTTCTTGTGTTACAAAAAAAAAATCCTTTATTTCCTTCTTAAGAAAAAAAGATGTTCCGTTATATTGAAATACAGATTTTAACTTATATAAGTTAATAAGTTGACTTTGTGATATTTTATAAAATACATATGCTTGTGAAAAGTAAGATAAGTCACAAAAAGTATTTGAATTCTTGTTACTAATATTAGTATTATAAAGTGACTTTTTTATAGTTGAAATAAATTGACTTTGATTTGTTTTATCAATTCTTTCTTGATTTGCTTCATTATTGTTAATGTATTTATTAATAATTTTTTTTGTTGATTCAAGAAAAAGTTGTGTATTGATGATAGGAATATTAATCATAGATATAAACATATTTACGTATATCCTTTCAATGAAAAATTTTATAAAATAATGTGATTTACGGATTAATCTAACATTTATTCTTTTTAATATCTGCCAAATATTTTTTTGTGATTCTAATCTTTTATCATCATAACTTATTTTGTTAGAACTCAAATTTATATCTGGAGTTATAAATCTCTTTTTCTTGGCTTTTGTAATTTTTTCTATTTGATTTAGGATTGTGTTTGTTC